TGAGGTAACTTTGGATATGCTGCCGGAAATAGACCGATTTTATATCACCCTTCAATTCGAATTAGCAAAAGCAATGTCTCCTTGCATAATATGGATTCCAGACATTCATGATCTGGATATGAATGAGTCGAAGGACTTATCCCTCGGTCTATTAGCGAACTATCTCTCCAGGGATTGTGAAAGATGTTCTACTAGAAATATTCTTGTTATTGCTTCGACTCATATTCCCCAAAAAGTAGATCCCGCTCTAATAGCCCCGGATAGATTCAATACATGTATTAAGATACGAAGGCTTCTTATTCCACAACAACGAAAGCGCTTTTTCACTCTTTCATATACTAAGGGATTTCACTTGGAAAAGAAAATGTTCCATACTAATCGATTCGGGTCCACAGCCATGGGTCCCAATGCACGAGATCTTGCAGCACTTGCCAATGAGGCCCTATCAATTAGTATTACACAGAAGAAATCAATTCTAGACACTAATACAATTAGATTAGCTCTTCATAGACAAACTTGGGATTTGCGAGCCCATGTAATACCGGTTCAGGATCACGGGATCCTTTTCTATCAGATAGGAAGGGCTGTTGCACAAAAAGTACTTCTAGGTAATTGCCTCATAGATCCTATATCTATCTATATAAAGAAGCAATTGTGTGACGAAGGGGATCCTTATTTGTACAAATGGTACTTCGAACTTGGAACGAGCATGAAGAAATTAACGATACTTCTTTATCTTTTGAGTTGTTCTGCCGGATCGGTCGCTCAAGACCTTTGGTCTCTACCCGGACCCGATGAAAAAAATAGGATCGCTTCTTATCGGTTCGTTGAGAATGATTCTGATCTAGTTCATGGCCTAGTAGAAATAGAAGGCGCTCTGATGGTATACTCGCGGACAGAAAGAGATTACAGTCAGTTTGATAATGATCGAGTGACATTCCTTCTTCGGCCCGAACCAAGGAATCCCTTATATATGATACAAAATGGATCTCGTTCTATCGTTGATCAGAGATTTCTCTATCAAAAATACGAATCGGAGGTTGAAGAAGGGGAAATAGAGGAGGATTTCTTCGATCACATAGATTGGGCTCCTAGAATATGGCGCCCTTGGGGCTTTCTATTTGATTGTATCGAAAGGCCCGATGATTTGGGATTTCCCTATTGGGCCGGGCGGGGGCTCATTGATGATGAGGAGGATGAGCTTCAAGAGAAGGATGAGCTTCAAGAGAAGGATGAGCTTCAAGAGAAGGATTCGGAGTTCTTGCAGAGTGGAACCATGCAGTACCAGGCACGAGCTAGATCTTCCAAAGAACAAGGCTTTTTTCGAATAAGCCGATTCATTTGGGACCCCCCGGATCCACTCTTTTTCCTATTCCAAGATGAGCCCTCTGTCTCTGTGTTTTTACATCGAGAATTCTTTGCAGATGAAGATGAAGAGATGTTAAAGGGGCTTATTGTTTTTATTTCCCAAGATCCTATTACATCTCTATCTCAAAGCTGGTTTATCAAGAATAGGAAAGAAAAGCACTTCGAATTCTTGATTCATCGCCAGAGATGGCTTAGAGCCAATAGTTCATTTGGATTTTCCCGTTCTAATACTCCATCTGAGAGTTATCAGTATTTATCAAATCTGTTCCTATCTAACGGAAGGCTATTGGATCAAATGGCAAAGACATTGTTGAGAAAAAGATGGCTTTTCCCGGATGAAATGAAAATTGGATTCATGTAACAGGAGAAGGGTTTCCCATTACTTAGCCGGAAAGATATGTGGTCATGAAATAGGGATTAAGTGGAACGGAATTGACTGGGCGGTAGAGTCGCGGAAACACCTCTTTCTTCCATGGACCTTAGCTCCATGGAAGAATATGCTACTGCTGAAACATGGAAGAATTGAAATCTTAGATCAAAACACTATGTATGGATGGTATGAATTGCCTAAACAAGAATTCTTGAACAGCGAACAACCAGAGCTATTACTCACTACATCAAAAAATTTCCATTAATGAAAGATGTAAATCCATTGGAAAATCAAAAATACGCATGTCGGATGAAATGGTTTTTGCTATCTGCTCCAATAACGAATCATTGGTTTAACTGAATAACTAAATAAAATAGATAGACCTTTCTCTTCGTCTCAGGTCGATGGATCTTCCCGATTGGAAGATCCCCTATATGGATAATAGACATTCCAGTTGACCGAGCCTAATTCTAATTGTTTTTGTTTCGAAGCAAAGATATCCACGAGGCGGTTCGCCCTATTCAGATATTCCCGACCGAGAAGTACTGGATTCTCTTTCGGATAGGTCCTGAAAGGAGAAGGAAAGCTGGAATGCCACCAGGCGTCTATTATTGAATTCACCCGACCCGATAGTACCCATTTTGGGAACGTCCAGTGCCAAAGTCACTGAATGGGTAGTCGCCAATCCCTAAAACGGACTATGTAATGCACTTTATCTGCTGGGTTACGGGGGGCATTTTACCAGAGGTTTAGATTGTATCA